CTTCCACTGTAGTGTCCGAGTAGATACTGTTACTTTCTCTCGAACCATAGTAATATTATTTTATTTGATTGAATTATTTATTTCTCTTGTTTCTTTTGAAATTTCTTCATTGTTCATTTCTACACACGTCTTTTTTTCGGCGGTCTGCAGCCATTATGTGGCATAGGGGTTACATCCCGTACAAAAGTTAATAGTATCCCACTCCTACGAATAGCTCGTAATGCTGCGTCTCTTCCTAGACCGGGACCCTTTATCATGACTTCTGCTCGTTGCATACCTTGATCGACGACTGTACGAATAGCGTTTGCTGCTGCAGTTTGAGCAGCAAAGGGTGTCCCTCTTCTCGTACCCTTGAATCCACAAGTACCGGCCGAGGACCAGGAAACCACCCGGCCCCGTACATCTGTAACCGTGACAATGGTATTATTGAAACTTGCTTGAACATGAATAACTCCTTTTGGTATTCTACGTGCACTCTTACGTAAACCAATCCGTACATTCCTACGTGAACCAGCTCTCGGTATAGCTTTTGCCATATTGTATCATCTCATAAATATGAGTCAGAAATCTATGGATATATCCATTTCATGCCAAAAAAGATTCTTTATTTGTACATTGAGCCCTTATAGTATAGTATAGTATAGTGATACTATAGTGATAGTGAGTCTTATTATCCTTGTCTTTGTTTATGTCTCGGGTTGGAACAAATTACTATAATGCGTCCCCGCCTGCGGATTAGTCGACATTTTTCACAAATTTTACGAACTGAAGCTCTTATTTTCATATTTGTTATTCCTTATCTTAATTCTGAATCTATTTCATTGGTAGAAAATAAGTTTCTTGAAATTTTTTATCTTGACTCGGATTGAATAAAAACCACCTAATCTTTCGAATCCTTGTTTCGTAGTCGATAAATTATACGTCCTCTGGTTGAATCATAACGACTTACTTCAATTTTTACTTTATCTCCCGGCAGTATCCGTATAAAACTACGTCGGATCTTTCCTGAAACATAACCTAGAATCAGATCTTGATTATCTAAGCGAACCCGGAACATGCCGTCGGGAAGCGATTCAGTAATTAAACCTTCATGGATCCATTTTTGTTCTTTCATTTCAGGCCAAACCTCCTTGAAGTCTCAACTAATGGAGGAGAAATGGCGTTAGATAACTCATACCCTTGCTTTTTTTTTTACAAACAGGAAGAGATTTTGGATCACATTTCGATATTACAAAGGATTACCATATATAACACAAAATTTCTCCGCCGATTCCTTCTAGTCGAGCCTCGCGGTCTGTCATTATACCTCTCGAGGTAGAAAGAATTACAATCCCCATCCCACCTAAAATTCTAGGAATTCGTTGAGAGTTAGAATAGATTCGTAGACCGGGTCGACTGATCCGTTTTAAATTTAAAAAATTTCTATAGGGTTTTTTCCTATTCCTTCGATGTCGCAGGGTTAAAACCAAAAAATCTTTGTTTTTTTCTCGGTGTTTTCTGACGTTTTCGATAAAACCTTCTCGGAAAAGTATTTTAACAATATTTTCGGTAATATTAGTCGATGGTATACGAACAACTCGTTTTCTATCCATACCAGCATTTCGTATAGAGGTTATTATCTCAGCAATAGTGTCTCTACCCATGATAAACTAAATTTATTGGTGCCTCAAAATTGGATATAATCAACATGTTTTTCTTGTTTTTATTAGTTTATGAATATTAATTTTTCAAGATATATGCGTGAGACATAATCTACTAATTAATCTAATTCTTAATCGATTTATTTAAAATACCTCAAGGACATTACGATCTCATTTTATAATACCTCAGTAGCTTATAATACCTCGGGAGCTAATGAAACTATTTTAGTAAAATTTAATTGTCTCAATTCCCGCGGGATTGCACCAAAAATGCGAGTTCCTTTTGGATTTCCTTCTTGATCAATTACAACTGCAGCATTGTCATCATATCGTATTATCATGCCGCTGTCACGTTTAAGTTCTTTACAGGTACGAACAATGACAGCCCTGACTACTTCAGATTTTTCTAGGGGCATGTTTGGTACTGCTTCTTTGATCACAGCAACAATAACGTCACCAATATGAGCATATCGGCGATTACTAGCCCCTAGAATGCGAATACACATCAATTCTCGAGCCCCGCTGTTATCCGCTACATTTAAATGGGTCTGAGGTTGAATCATATTTTTAGTATATTCTTTCAATACAAAGGATGAAGAAAATAAAAGAAATATTTTTTGGCTAAAAAAGAAACCTGCGGTTTTATTTCATCCCAAGACCCAGTTCTGCCGGTTCGACATTTTTATCCTGAAATAATAAATTGAGTTCGGATAGGCATTTTGGATGCTGCTATTAAAACAGCCCGCCTGGCTATATTTTCGGTTACTCCACCTATTTCATATAGTATTCGTCCCGGCTTAACAACAGCTACCCAATATTCAGGGGATCCTTTCCCCGAACCCATACGTGTTTCAGCCGGTCTTACTGTAACTGGTTTATCGGGAAATATACGGACCCATATTTTTCCGCCGCGGCGTGCATTTCGTGTCATTGCTCGCCGACCTGCTTCGATTTGTCTAGATGTGATCCAAGCGGGTTCAAGTGCTTGAAGAGCATATTTACCGAAACAAATATGATTACCTCGATAAGATATTCCCTTCATTCTTCCTCTATGTTGTTTACGGAATCTAGTTCTTTTGGGGTTATAGTTGATGGTTGGTTCGGGGAATTCCATCTCTACTACAGAACTGGACGTGAGAGTTTCTTCTCATCCGGCTCCTCGCGAATAAAATAAAAAGTATTCAAAATAAAATTTCAATTCATTTGAATAGATATTAGAACGTTTTTATAAAATTTTTTATAAAAAAAATCTTTATTTTCTTTTGTCCTTATATCTAAGTTTACTAATAAAAAAAAGAGAAAGTTTTCGCGGGCGAATATTTACTCTTGCAATCTTCATTTCAGTCGTAGCACTTGTTCGTGACTTCTTATAATAGATGAATTTATTTCCGGTTTATTTCGCCATCCCAACTAGTGAATCAGTAAGATTCAGTTGTTCAATAGAATCTTTTGTATTCACAGGTTTCATCGTTCCCACCGCTTCGTACTTAATGATTAGGTCAGAATTCTACAACGGAGCTCACAATCGAATTCATTCTTGAGTCAACCCTCTTAGTCTTTATTGGCTCGAAGCTCTTGATTTTTTCTATTACGTAGATTCATTTAATATTTCATTATGGATAAATCAATTAGTATTGATGCTTTATTACACTGTCTTTTATGAGATGACTCACAGACCTTACATATTGGAATTCTATATCATAGGTATTTTTTTATCTCTTTCTCTCATCCTTCCACCCGCGCCCTATTCTATATCTGTATTTTGCTTTAAACTTAGAATGAAAGTTTATTCAAAAAAATTTCAGTTGTTACAAAGATATGACCGATTTAGTATATCTTGACTGGTTCTTTTAGATTCAGATAATACGAAGTGATGAGTTGGTTTTCAGACAGACTACCGGGCTGGTCTTTTTTAATCCTAACCTAACCCTAACAAAAACCAACGAGTCACACACTAAGCATAGCAATTATATCAAAAGGTCAATCAAATTTTTATTTTACCCTATAGAATTAAGAATTAGTTTGATTGGTTAGAAAACGAATGAACGAGTTTACCCCGATTTTGTTCTATCAATAGAGATAAGGGAAAAACAATTAAAGTTTTTTTATTCCCCCTCCTTGTCTATAAAAATCCAAATTTTAATGCCTAATACCCCATAGATAGTCCGAACTGTATAGGAACAATAATCAATTTGAGCTCGAATGGTTTGTAGGGGAACCCTACCCTCTCTGATCCATTCGACACGTGCAATTTCTTTTCCGTCGATACGCCCTGAAATTTGTACTTGAATTCCTTTTGTATCTGCTTGTTCAGTTAATTCAATAGCCTTTTTCATTGCTTTTCGAAATGAAACTCTATTCTTTAATTGTCCGGCTATAAATTCTGCAAGAATATTAGGGTTTCTATAAGGTTTTGTAATTCTTGTAATAGCAATGTTAAGTTTTCGGTTCACATAATGAAATTCTTTTTCTAGATTCATCTGTAATTCCTCGATTCCTCGCGGTCTACTTTCGATTAATAACTTTGGGAATCCCATAAAGATTACGACTTGGATCAAGTCAATTCTTTTTTGAATCTCTATGCGCGCAATCCCGTCGGCACCAGAGGATAGTTTCATATTCTTTTGTACATAATTTTTGATAAAATTTCTTATTTTTTGATCTTCTTGTATACCCTCAGAATAATTTTTGGGTTGTGCAAACCAAAGGGAATGATGACTCTGAGTTGTACCAAGTCTAAAACCAAGTGGATTTATTTTTTGTCCCATACTACCTCACCACTATACACATCAGGATATACCATAGTTGTCTTTTTCCATCTAGGGTTTTTCAAAGAATACATTTCTTCATATTTATATTCATCTAAAGATATATCTTTCACTACAATGGTTATATGACAGGTAGTTCTTTTTATCGCATAACTACGCCCCCGAGCTCGGGGTTTTAATTTCTTCGTGGTAGTGCCTTCATTAACCTCAGCTTTACTAATTACTAAATTAGCCTCGTCGGAACCCATATTGTAAGCTGCGTTTGCTGCAGCAGAATAAACCAATTTAAAAATGGGATAACACGCTCTATAGGGCATGAGCTCGAGTATCATAAGTGTTTCTTCATAAGAACGTCCGCGAATTTGATCAATTACTTTTCTTGCTTTGTCAGCAGATAGAGATATATGTCGGCCTAAAGCGTATACTTCCGTTTTTTGCTTTTTCTTTCTTAGCATAAACATAAAGGTTTTTCTCCTACTAATGAATCATAAAGTACCTATCTATATGTTTTTAAAAATAAGATTAACGACGAGATCTGTTATCACTTTTTGCATGTCCTCGGAAATTAAAAGTAGGTACAAATTCTCCTAAT